AAAAATAAAATTTAATGAGGGTTTGGTTCATCCCACACGTACACGTCATGGGCATCCAGCTTTTCTATGTTCTATCGACTTGTATGTAACTATTGAGAGTCAAGATATTATACATAACGTGACTATTCCACCAAAAAGTTTGCTTTTAGTTCAAAACGATCAATATGTAGAATCAGAACAAGTGATTGCCGAAATCCGTTCGGGAACATATACTTTGAGTTTTAAAGAGAGGGTTCGAAAACATATTTATTCCGACTCAGAGGGCGAAATGCACTGGAGTACTGACGTCTCCCATGCACCTGAATTTATATATAGTAATGTACATCTCTTACCAAAAACAAGCCATCTATGGATATTATCAGGAGGTTCATCCAATATAATTCCCTTTTCGATACACAAGGATCAAGATCAAATGAACGTTCATTCTCTTTCTGTCGAACAAAGATATATTTCTAGCCCTTCAGTAAATAATGATCACGTTAAACAAAAATTCTTTAGTTCAGATTTTTCAGGTAAAAAGGAAGGTAGGATTCCTGATTATTTAGAACTTAATCGAGTCATATGTACTAGCTATTGTAATCTCATATCTTCGGCTATTATCCACGGGAATTCTGATTTATTGGCAAAGAGGCGAAGAAATAGATTCATCATCCCATTCCAATCGATTCAAGAACGAGAGAAAGAACTAATGCCCCACTCCAGTATTTCACTTGAAATACCCATAAATGGTATTTTCCGTAGAAATAGTATTTTTGCTTTTTTCGACGATCCCCAATACCGAAGAAAGAGTTCAGGAATTACTAAATATGGGACTATAGGGGTGCATTCAATTGTCAAAAAAGAAGATTTGATTGAGTATCAAGGAGTCAAAGAATTTAAGCCAAAATACCAAATGAAAGTAGATCACTTTTTTTTCATTCCAGAGGAAGTGTATATTTTCCCCGAATCTTCTTCCCTAATGGTACGGAATAATAGTATCATTGGAGGAGATACACAAATTACTTTAAATACAAGAAGTCGAGTAGGCGGATTGGTCCGAGTGGGGAAAAAAAAAAAAAAAATAGAACTTAAAATCTTTTCTGGAGATATCCATTTTCCGGGAGAGGCAGATAAGATATCCCGACACAGTGGTATCTTGATACCACCAGGAACGGTAAAAACAAAGTCTAAGGATTCCTTAGAAGTGAAAAGTTGGATATATGTCCAACTTTTCACACCTACCAAGAAAAAGTATTTTGTTTTTGTTCGCCCAGTAGTCATATTCGAAATAGCGGATGGTATAAATTTAGAAAGACTTCTCCTCCAAGCCCCATTGCAGGAAAAGGATAATCTGAAGCTTCGAGTTGTCAATTATATTCTTTATGGAAATGGTAAACCACGTCAGGGAATTTCTGACACAAGTATTCAACTAGTTCGGACTTGTTTAGTCTTGAATTGGGATCAAGACAAAAAAAATTCTTTTATCGAGGGGGCCCAAGCTTCTGTTGTTGAAGTAAATACAAAGGGTCTGATTCGTGATTTTCTAAGAATCAACTTAATGAAATCCCCTATTTCATATATCAGCAGAAAAAGGAATGATCCATCAGGGTCAGGATTGGTCTCTGATAATGGGTTATATCGTCCCAATATTAATCCATTTTCTTCCGTTTATTCCAAGGCAAGATCACTTAAAAAAAATCAAGGAACTCTTAGTACGTTGTTGAATAGAAATAACGAATGTCAATCGTTGATGATTTTGTCATCATCTAATTGTTTTCGAATGGATCTATTCAATGGTGTAAATTCTCACAATGTAATAAAAGAAACAATTAAAGGAAATCCTATAATTCCACTTAGGAATTGGTTGGGCCCCTTAGGAATAGCCCTTCAATTTGCGAATTTTTATTCATTTTACCATTTCATAACTCATAATCCGATTTCCGTAACTAAATATCTGAAACTTAACAATTTAAAACAGACTTTTCAAGTATTTAAATATTATTTAATGGATGAAAAGGAGAGAATTGTTAATCCCGATCCATGCAGTAAGAGTGTTTTGAATCCATTCAATTTGAAGTGGTATATTCGCCGTCATAATTATTATCATAATTCTTGTGAAGAAAGATTGACAATAATTAGCCCGGGGCRGTTTATTTGTGAAAATATATATATGGCCAAAAACGGACCACACCTAAAATCGGGCCAAGTTATAATTGTTTACGTTGACTATGTAGTAATAAGATCGGCTAATCCTTATTTGGCCACTCCGGGGGCAACTGTTCACGGCCATTATGGAGAAATCCTTTATGAAGGAGATACGTTAGTTACATTTATATATGAAAAATCGAGATCTGGTGATATAACACAGGGTCTTCCAAAAGTGGAACAAGTGTTAGAAGTGCGTTCAATTGATTCAATATCAATAAACTTAGAAAAGAGAGTTGAGAGTTGGAAGGGGTGTATAACAAGAATTCTTGGAATTCCTTGGGGATTCTTGATTGGTGCTGAGTTAACTATAGCGCAAAGTCGTATCTCTTTGGTTAATAAGATCCAAAAGGTTTATCGATCCCAGGGGGTGCAGATTCATAATAGGCATATCGAAATTATTGTACGTCAAATAACATCAAAAGTCTTAGTTTCAGACGATGGAATGTCTAATGTTTTTTTACCCGGAGAACTTATTGGATTATTGCGAGCGGAACGAACAGGACGCGCTTTGGAGGAAGCGATCTGTTACCGAGCCATATTATTGGGAATAACAAGAGCATCTTTGAATACTCAAAGTTTCATATCCGAGGCGAGTTTTCAAGAAACTGCTCGCGTTTTAGCAAAAGCCGCTCTCCGTGGTCGTATTGATTGGTTGAAAGGCCTGAAAGAAAACGTTGTTCTAGGTGGTAGGATACCCGTCGGTACCGGATTCAAAAGATTAGTGCACCGCGCAAAGCAACATAAGAGTATTGCTTTGAAAATCAAAAAGAAGAATTTATTCGAGGGGGAAAGGAGAGATATCTTGTTCCACCACCGAGAATTATTTGATTCGTGCATTTCAAAAATTTCTATGATCCAGCAGAACAATCATTTATAGGATTTAATGATTCCTAAGAGGGGATTTATCCTTTTAACTATCGATTGTCTTGTGATTTGTTAGATGGGATTTGTGTTAATAATAATAAAGAAATAAAGATAATATGTAATAGACAGACATTAATCGCTTCGTTCGTATATCAATGTCCAATTTCCGGGAAAAGGGAAAGTTCCGTCGGAACAATTATTTATTTCAGGGTACCCCGTTCTTTTTTTTAAAAAAAAAAAGAGAGGGAGAAAGTGTGGGGAGAAATGAGAAGAAGATATTGGAACATTAATTTGGAGGAGATGCTGGAAGCAGGAGTTCATTTTGGTCATGGGACTAGAAAATGGGATCCAAGAATGGCACCTTATATTTCTGCAAAGCGTAAAGGTATTCATATTACAAATCTTACTCGAACTGCTCGTTTTTTATCAGAAGCCTGTGATTTAGTTTTTGATGCAGCAAGTAGCCGAAAACAATTCTTAATTGTTGGTACCAAAAAGAAAGCAGCTGATTCAGTAGCGCGAGCTGCAATAAGGGCTCGGTGTCATTATGTTAATAAAAAATGGCTCGGCGGTATTTTAACGAATTGGTCCACTACAGAAACGAGACTTCAAAAGTTCAGGGACTTGAGAATGGAACAAAAAACAGGAAGACTAAACCGCCTTCCGAAGGGGGATGCGGCTCGATTGAAGAGACAGTTATCTGACTTGAAAACATATCTGGGGGGGATTAAATATATGACGGGGTTACCCGATATTGTAATAATTCTTGATCAGCAAGAAGAATATACGGCTCTTCGAGAATGTCTCACTTTGGGAATTCCAACGATTTGTTTAATTGATACAAACAGTGACCCGGATCTGGCAGATATTTCGATTCCAGCGAATGATGACGCTATTGCTTCAATCCGATTAATTCTTAACAAATTAATATTTGCAATTTGTGAGGGTCGTTCTAGTTATATACGAAATCCCTGATTAATTATAAGATAAATAAATAGAATAATAAAGATAAATAAATAATTTTGCGAACTATATGAATTTATGGAATTGGTTCTTATTTCTGAATCGCACAAAAACAAAAGAGATAAAAAGAACTGGGGATATTCTGTGATTAGTTGTTATTCAAAATAGAAAATAAAAATGGACAACGTTAAAACGTTAAAAAAAAGATAGTTGAATCAAAATAATTCCTTTTTTTTTCATTCAGAGGACAATATGAATGTTCTATCATGTTCCATCAACACATTAAAGGGGCTATATGATGTATCCGGTGTGGAAGTAGGCCAGCATTTCTATTGGAAAATAGGGGGGTTTCAAGTCCATGCTCAAGTACTTATTACGTCTTGGGTTGTAATTGCTATTTTATTAGGGTCATCTATTGTAGCTGTTCGGAATCCACAAACCATTCCGACTAATGGCCAGAATTTCTTCGAATATGTCCTTGAATTCATTCGAGACGTGAGCAAAACTCAGATTGGAGAGGAATATGGTCCATGGGTTCCTTTTATTGGAACTCTCTTTCTATTTATTTTTGTTTCTAATTGGTCTGGGGCCCTTTTACCTTGGAAAATCATAGAGTTACCTCATGGAGAGTTAGCTGCACCTACGAATGATATAAATACTACTGTGGCTTTAGCTTTACTTACGTCAGTAGCCTATTTTTATGCCGGCCTTAGCAAAAAAGGATTAGGTTATTTTGGTAAATACATTCAACCAACTCCGATCCTTTTACCCATTAACGTTTTAGAAGATTTCACAAAACCCTTATCACTTAGCTTTCGACTTTTCGGAAATATATTAGCGGATGAATTAGTAGTTGTTGTTCTTGTTTCTTTAGTGCCTTTAGTGGTTCCTATACCTGTAATGTTTCTTGGATTATTTACAAGCGGTATTCAAGCTCTTATTTTTGCAACTTTAGCTGCGGCTTATATAGGTGAATCCATGGAGGGGCATCATTGACTAATTTTCGAAATAGTTTTTAGAGAATCGCCTTGGTGAACATAAATAGAAACATACCTAGACAAAGGGGTCTATACGATCTCGAGGACTAGTAAAAAAGATTACGATATTCGAGAATTGTAAAAAAAAAAAGGAAAGAGATCTAAAAGATCTTTTTCCTAAACTTCATTTTACCAATTTAGCCCCCCTTCCAATTCAATGAATATTCTCTTTAGAGTGATAGTGTCTTGATTGTTTTATTCATTCAATTCCAATTTTAGGAGTCATAATCCGAATAAGAATTCTTTATTTGAATTTGATTTGTTTACAATATGATTTGATTTGTTTACAATATGCGATTAGACTTTTCTAGAGCCATTCCCATTTCAGTCGGGTTTTTTATTCAATTCAACGATTGACCAAAACAAAATATTGAATATTAATAAATAATCAATTACATCAACTTAGATCACTTATATTTTTATACAATGATTTACAATGATTCAGCCTAAGGAATTCGTCCGTTTAGTGTCCATTTAGATTGATTCTATCCATCTGAGATAATGATAAATAAAAGGAAGAGAAAAGTTTACAGATTACAAAAAAAAAATGGGTTGTTTAGCAGAGCGGGATCAAACTAGGTGTAGGGAAATATATAATGGCTATAAGCCAACTTTCCTGTGTAGATGTTTTGAAAAATGATTTTATAATCCGATTGAATCTAAGATACGAAACGAATAGTTGGTTTACGTTATGGACGAAAGACATGTATATGGAATATTAGGCATTAACTAGTTATATATTAGTATTAGTTAGTTATATATTAGTATTAGTTAAAAGATATATCTAATCGGCCATATTACTGGGAGTTTAGATCGAGATTCCAATAAAAGTCCTTCTTTTCGGTTGTAAAACTGTAATTGTGAATTGAATATTGAATAAAGAAATTCAATCCCGAAAGGGAGCGAAGAGTTTGAATTCAAAGAATGGCTCGGAATAAAGAAAGAAATGAAAAAACAAAAGGTTGTATGAATTCACAAAAACGCAATGGGCAGAAACTAAAAATAAAAAAGAAATATCAGATATCGAAGTAATTCTAATGATTTAATAATATTATTTATTACTTCAATTTGAAATTTTGAGTTGTTTCGACTGTATGAAAATCTTATCGCTGAAATAATTAAGTCATAGTTTATTGGTTGATTGTATCATTAACCATTTCTTTATTTTGTTGCGAGGAATTTATTATGAATCCATTGATTTCTGCCGCTTCCGTTATTGCTGCTGGGTTGGCCGTTGGGCTTGCTTCTATTGGACCTGGGGTTGGTCAAGGTACTGCTGCAGGCCAGGCTGTAGAAGGTATTGCGAGACAGCCCGAGGCGGAGGGAAAAATACGAGGTACTTTATTACTTAGTCTGGCTTTTATGGAAGCTTTAACAATTTATGGATTGGTTGTTGCATTAGCACTTTTATTTGCGAATCCTTTTGTTTAATCCTAAAAATATGTATTTTTTTTATTTTATTGACTTGTGCTTGATGCTTGCTTTTTCAAATTATATCAAGATTTAACTCTTTATTTCTTTTTTTTTATTTATTTTTAGTGGGACAATTATGGTATGGGAAGGACTGATTTGAGAATGAGGAAGTAGTATACGAACCAACTCGCTTTCTCCCTTCCCCCTTCTTAGTCCAATCAAAACCTTTTTTAGGAAGTGTTGCAGGACAAATAAAAATTCGCAATTAACACGAGACCTAGTACCAAATTATAATAAATATTATTCTTATTAGAAATTCTAAACTTCTAATTACCGAAAAAAGGTAAGTAAATGAATAGAATACAGATAAATGCATAAAAGAACAATAATATAGAAAATATCAATATAAATATGTATATAGAAAAATAGAAATATATAGAATAAAAAAGATAATTTAATTAATCTGTCTATATCTATAAAATAAGAGGAGATCCATATGAAAACTATAACCGACTCTTTCGTTTCTTTTGGTCACTGGCCATCCGCCGGGAGCTTCGGGTTTAATACCGATATTTTAGCAACAAATCTAATAAATCTAAGTGTAGTTCTTGGTGTATTGATTTTTTTTGGAAAGGGAGTGTGTGCGAGTTGTTTATTTCAAGAATACGCTGGATTGAACCAGATGACCTCTTTTTTTTTCGGTTTAACTAGGAAAGAAAAGGTGCATGGTCCTGCGAATTACTTCTGAATAAATTAATAAGAAAATCGTTAAGAACCATAGCATTTCGCGGTTCATTGGTAAATAGACTTTGATTCTCTATCAACCAATAACGTGGGGCCATTAATTTAATATGGTTAAAGCTAAACTGTTTGAAGTCCGGATGCAGCAAAGTACTCTTTCTACTACTATGTTAATAGATAAATGGGTTCAAAATTAAAAAAATTAAAAATGAATAGTTGGAAATTGTTTTCGATAGAGAACACTCATGTCGAAAAAAAAATGATTTGAACCCTCCCTTTTTTTTCGAAAAACGGG